ACTGACCGTCCTGAATAATCGACCCGTTTACCAAGCAGAGTCTCGCGAACTCTTCCTTCTTTGCCTTCAATTACATCTGAAAGCGACTTGTAAACTCTATTATGATCATCCCTCATTGGTTGTCCACAAATTCCATTATCAAGAAGTGCATCCACGGCTTCTTGTAGCAATTTTTCCTGAGATATTATTAATTCTTCTGGCGTAGCTATACTTGTTGTTAATAGATCTGTAAGAGTATTATTCCGATAGATAATTCTTCTATAGATTTCATTAATATCCGAGGTCACTAGTTTATCCTCATCTATATGATAGATTGGTCTCAACTCAGGAGGAAGAACTGGTAATAGACACAAAACCATCCATTTTGGTTCTATATTTGTTCGAATAAAATGCTTAGCCAATTCCATGCGTCTAAGCAAAAAATCTTTTCTTCTTCCAACTTTTCGATCTTCCCATTCATTCCCTGTGGGTTCCTCTTCCTCCAATTCTTTCCATTCTACCAATGAAGAATCTATAATAATTCGTAAATCTAGATTGGCTAATTGTTGTCTAATAGAGCCTCCCCCGGTAGACATCTCTCGATTTCGAAATGTATCAAAGCTCCGGGTAGTAAAAAAAATAGGGATCCTGTATTTCCAGGGTTGGATTTCATATTCCAATAAACCCCGTAATCGTAAAAAAGTGGGTTTTTTATCTATGGGCCTAGCAAAATAAAAATTGGGATAGGATCTCCCCCCCCCTCAAAATCGGACGTGAAAGTTTCCTTTCATCCGGCTCAAGTAGGTCAAATAAAGAAAAAGTAAAGGAGTTCTCGCTTTCAAATTATAGAAAACTCCAAAAAGATCTACTCCTTACTCAAGTTTCCAGTGAAGACCAAGCAAAACTTTATTGATTCCGTCTTCCTTAATTATTTTTATTTAGATTTTATGAATGCTTTATTCAATTCATTCAATTATGACATAAAAGAAATGTGAAATTCTTGAGTAGTCTACTTCCCCTCGAATGATGAATCCCGTAATTCTTAATTAAAGAGAGTACCTTGGAATTCATAAGGAATTTACTTGTCTATGTACTGTTCCATTCGATCTTTTAGGTCCCGACTTCACCTCGACGGTTAGGCAACGATGCCCTTAAAGTCTATATGCGATAGATAGACTCTTGTAACCATGACATCTTTTCTATTTGCTACTTGAACATAATTTCTTTCTAAAAAAAGGAACTGCTTAATTTCACAAAAAAAAAAGTCTTTTTTTACGAGGTATAACTATAAATTCTTATGAAATCGACCATAGATCAATTCCCTTTTTTGGGAGCGTCTCGAATACATCCCTAATTCTGAGCTTCATGTTACTCCTACCAAGAAACATGTCAGGTACAGGGCATCCCGATTGGATTAAATGGGATGACAGTTTCTCATTTCAAATCTGTAAAATCAGAATTTCGATCAAATCACACACCGCAGTATACTAGGTCTTCTAATTCGTTAAGAGGTTTATCTAAAAGATTCACAATATAACTAGGAAGACGTTTCAAATACCACACATGCATTACCGGGTATGCGAGTTTGATGTAGCCCATTTGATATCTTCGTATCCGAGAATCAACAAACTCGACCCCGCATTGTTCACAATATTGCGGGTCTTCCTTTTCATCTCCGATTACTCGATAATTTCCACAAGCACAAATGCCACTTTTGATAGGTCCAAAAATTCTTTCACAAAATAATCCATCTTTTTCTGGTTTATTTGTTTTGTAATGAAAGGTATAAGGTTTTGTCACCTCTCCAACTATCTCGCCATTAGGCAGGATTTTTTTGGACCAAGTACTTATTTGTTGAGGAGAAACTAATCCAATTCGGAGTTGTTGATGGGTATATCGATCGATCATAGAAGAAAACTTCTGCTTCATTTCGATTAAGCTTCCTTCCTATTAAGCTGGAAAGTCTTCTCAGATACAAGAAAATGATTCAGTTCCAGAGCTAAAGATCGTAGTTCTCGAACGAACAACCGAAAAGATTCTGGAGCATCCTCAGGAGTCGGTATTCTTCCTCCAAAGATTATAGTACCAAGTACTTCCTGGCGAGCTCTAATATGATCAGATTTATAAGTAAGCATCTCTTGTAAAATATAAGCAACGCCAAACCCCTCTAAAGCCCAAACCTCCATTTCTCCTACCCGTTGTCCGCCTTTCTTGGCCCTTCCTTTAAGGGGTTGTTGTGTAAGACGTGAATAACGCCCACTGGAACGCCCATGGATTTTATCATCAACTTGATGAATTAATTTCAAGATATAGGGCTTTCCTATTATAACAGGTTGTTCAAAAGGATCCCCCGTTCTTCCATCAAATATTCTGCTTTTTCCTGGAGACTCGGGTTCAAATATCCACGGATTCGCTGTTTGCTTACTGGCTTCATATAATTCAGAAAACACCAGTTTTCTCGAAGCTTCTTGTTCATATCTCTCATCAAAAGGCGCTATTCGATAATGTCTGTCTAGCAAATCCCCCGCTAACCCGAGTGAAGATTCAAATATTTGTCCTACATTCATTCGTGAAGGTACTCCTAATGGGTTGAAGACCATATCAACAGGTCTTCCATCTTGCAAATAAGGCATATCTTGTCTAGGCAAAATTTTTGAAATGATACCCTTATTTCCATGTCTTCCAGCTACTTTATCGCCTACTTTGATTTCACGTTTCTGTAAAATATATACACGAATACTTTCTGTTTTCTCTGTCTCATCTGTTTTAGAACTCTGGACCCATCTCACATCAATAACTCGACCCCTACCACCTATAGGTAGTTTTAGACAAGTTTCTTTTGAAGTATATACCCGCATGCCAAGTATGGTTCGTAACAATCTATCTTCCGGAGCATACGATGATTCTTTCACCATTTGGGGTGTTAATTTACCTACTAAAATATCACCTGTTTCCACCCAAGATCCCAACATTACAATTCCATTTTTGTCTAAATTTCGGAGTAAATGGACTTCTAAATGCGGTATTTCATTAGTGACCCTTTCGGGGCCTTGGTTAATCTGAATTTCATATTTACGTATGTGAAAAGAAGTATAAATATCTTCATATACTAAGCGCTCGCTAATAAGTACTGCATCTTCAAAATTGTAACCTTCCCATGGCATATAAGCTACTAATACGTTTTTACCCAAAGCAAGTTCGCCACCAACTGTAGCAGCACCATAGGCTAAAATTTGTCCCTTTTTAATGCATTTACCCCGCGGAACCTGGGGTTTTTGATGCATACAAGTATTTTTGTTGGAACGTTGATACATAACTAATGGAATCCTTAGAGTATCCCCATTACCTGATAAAAGGATCTTTTCAGTATCGGTATAAAGAATCTTTCCCTCGTGTTCGGCTATAGCAAGAGCCCCTGAATCTAGAGCCGCCTGGCCTTCCAATCCAGTTCCAACAATGCACTTCTCGGACTGAGAAAGAGGGACTGCTTGACGTTGCATGTTAGAACTCATTAAAGCCCGATTCGCATCATTATGCTCGATAAAAGGAATGAGGGAAGCCCCAATAGAAAAATATTGGAAGGAAAAAATACTTCGAAGATGAACCTGTTCCCATGCAATAGTCAGGAATTCTTGACGATATCGAGCTGGAACAACTTGTTGTTCCTGAATACCCTGATTCAACGCCAAAGAATTTCCTGCCGCTACCATATAGTATTCATCTCTACCTGGTGATAAATAAAGCATCCGCGACCCTTTTGATCTCTCAGAAATTTTATAAAACGGAGTTTCTAGAGACCCCCAACGACCGATTCTCGCATGAATTGCTAAGGATCCAATAAGTCCAACATTTATTCCTTCAGATGTGTCAATTGGGCAAATACGCCCATAGTGACTAGGATGAATATCTCGTATTGGAAAAGTAGCAGTTCGCGCAGTCAATCCCCCCGGTCCCAAATAACTCAATTTTCTTCCATGAACTATTTGTGTCAATGGATTAGTTCGATCCAAAACTTGAGATAATGGGTGTAAACGGAAAAAAACTTTATAAGTATCTGTTAATGGAGTTGAATTTACCAAGTTCTGAGGAGTTGGTGTCCAGTTATGCTTAAGTGCTGCATATATATTTCCTCGAGCCATATTTTCTAAACGAACCAAGGCCAATCCAAATTGCTCTTGTAAAAGATCTGCTACAGAACGAATACGTTTATTTTGCAAATGATTCATATCGTCAAGTGTACCCATTCCAAATTTTATTCGAATCAAACGATCCGCGGCTGCCAATATATCTCGTGGTAACAAAAATGTATTGTTCTGGGGTATATCAAGGTTCAGTCTCCGATTCATATTTCGTCGACCAATCCCTCCCAATTCACATCTTTGTTGAAAGAATTTTTTTTGTAAATCCTTAGATAAGGATTCAGAAAATACCGGATCGCCCTCTACACAAGCAAATTGTTGATAAAACTCCAAAATAGCATTTTCTTTTGACCCAATTTTTTTTTTATCATTCAGAAAAGACAAAAAGAGTTCCGGATAGCAAACATTCTCTAGAATTTCTCTTATATTCAACCCCATAGCTGATAATAGAACTAGAATAGATAGTTTTTGTTGCCTACTCACACGAACCCATATCCTTGCTTTTCTATCAATCTCTAATTCTAATCTTCCTCCCCAATCTGATATTATGGTCCCGGTATAGATTGAAATTCCATTATCATTCAATTCTGACTGGTAATAAATACCGGGACTTTGCAATATTTGATTGATCACAATTCTATATATTCCATTTACTATAAAAGCTCCCAAAGAAGTCATTAGAGGGATCTTTCCTATCAAAATTGTTTGTTCTTGGATATACCTACGTCTATCGTTTTTCCAAATGAGTCTCGCGGATACATATAATTCAGAAGAATATGTGAGTGATTCATACACAGCATCTCTTTCCTTTATCAGGGGTTCTACCAATTTATATCTTTCCAAAAATAATTCAAAGTCAATTTCTTGATTTGTATCTTCTATTTTTGGAAACTTAGAAAGTTCTTCTGTCAAACCCTGATCAATGAACCTACAAAATCCTTCAAATTGTATCTGATTAAATCCAGGTATTGTGGACATTGCGTCTATCCCGGATTATTTTGAAATTGTCAGTTATTTATATTCATCCATATTGAATTCTCTCAAAAAAAAAAAAAAGAAATACCATTTTGGCTGGCGCATTATCCATCAAATACTATCCTATATCTAGCAATGATGGAATTTCGATTCTATGAATCTTTGACTGGAATCTATGAGTGGAATAAAAATTTATACTGAACTTAAATTGTCATTTTTAAGAGATGCAATTAAGAGATGCAACCGGAACGGAATTTCTAAAACAGTCTTACAAACGGAATTCTCCCACTTGGGCTTACTATGCTTTGGGATTTTTTTAGAATATCAAAACTGATTCAGTTTCTTATATTATAATGTATAACGGTATTGATATTCTAATCTACTTGAATATTGAATCTACTTCTACTTGAATATTTAATACCATAAAACTTTATGAATGTTGTATTAATGAACGCGGAGATATAATCTATATCGGCGCGTTCTCGTCTCGTTTATTGCCCTCTTGTGCTGTCCTGTCGTGTCGTCAATTGACAGTATGACTTAGGGCTCAATATAATTTGATTTGACTGACAAAAAAAAATCATATTTAGGTAAACCACCTTGAATCTACTGCAGAGTGGTAGATCTTGGTCCAAGGTATAACCCTTTGTCACTGAGAGATATAAAGAGGAAAAAGACCAATGAAATCAAGTTTCAAGGTTGTAACGTTAATGGTAAAGTTTGATTCCCATTAAACCCCCGAATATTTAACGAGTTTTTCCGTTTGTTTATATCCTATGCGTCTTCGTTTGGGTTATATCTTATGTGTCTCCTTTTGGTGGCTCTCAGCCTGAGTTATATTAAGTTATTGAGTTATTATATGATGGCCACAGGGCCGCCCCTATGGTCCAGTGGTTAAGACATCTCTCTTTCACGGAGAAAACGAGGGTTCAAGTCCCTCTGGGGGTATACAAGACTCAAGACTATAGGAGCGGGATTTCCTATCAAGTGATCTCTATTTGTCAAGTCCTTCTATTAGTCTACTTAGTGGGACTTTCTATTTTATATCAAGTGATATATATTTGTAAAGTCTGCCTGGGAAACGAAAGGAAGTGGCTTATGGAACGTCTAAAATAAATTAGACGCTGGGTCGATGCCCGAGTGGTTAAAGGGGACGGACTGTAAATTCGTTGACAAGATGTCTACGCTGGTTCAAATCCAGCTCGGCCCAACAATTCGCCAATCTACTTGATAGAACCCTTAAGAAATACCTGACCTGATACAAGAGAATAAAAAAGAATCCAAATTTTCTGCAAGATCTCTTCTTATTTCCCTGGGATTGTAGTTCAATAGGCTAGAGCACCGCCCTGTCAAGGCGGACGTTGCGGGTTCGAGCCCCGTCAGTCCCGACGTATCCAATCCAAATTTTTTCAGGATTCTATCGAAGAAAGAACAAACCCTAAACTAAAATTAAAAGAACTAAAATAGTGAAGTTGATAAAATATTCCATCTTTTCTCCCGCGACTCATATTTCTCATACTTCTTTTTCTTCCAAAGAAATTTGGATCATTAAAATTTAGAACCTAATTCCTCTCTTTTTCCACTTCGCTTGTATTGTTTGTTGGGGTTTTGTAGTTAATGGAAACAGACAGGTGGTTAGATGATACTTCAGTTGATGGTTCTACAAGGAAGACCTAAGGTAGGTTATAGAAAAGAAAGAACAGAAAATAAATAAAAGAATTTTTTATTGGTCCGGGAATCCAATCTTGGATTCGATATGGATAAAGGATCTTCGTATGTTATACTATTCAATTCTCGACGACGAATTAATTTAATAGCTCAGATATTGTTATTGACGATATTGATCCGATTCAAAATCATCGATAGTTAATGTATTCATTGAATTGACAGGCGAAAAATTTATCATCTCTATGGGATTAAATCCCGAGTTATTGTGAAATAAAAAAACGATGAGATTATGGAAGTAAATATTCTTGCATTTATTGCTACTGCACTGTTCATTTTAGTTCCTACTGCTTTTCTACTTATCATTTACGTAAAAACAGAAAGTCAAAATAATTAATTACTTTAAATGAAACTTGACTTCTGAATTATTATCAATAGTTGAAGAAATCAAAAGAAAAGTATTCTATTTTTGCGTCTTAAATGAAATCCACGGGCTATAGTCGGCGGTATTCTATGAGATCCGAGAGTATGGTAAGTAAGAAAGAAATTTCTTACTTACCATACTCTCTATTAGTGTTATAGTAGTATATAAAGTTATACTTGACTTTATAATAACTTGGTATACTATATTAGCTTCTATCTTTAATATATGTAGTTATTATTGTATTATTATTATTAATCCATATATAAAATTTTCGTAGGACCCAATTCTATTTCTTTGATATATCTATTTATTCCGATGAATCTCAAATAATTGTTTTACTCTTTACAGTTTCATTCCTCAACTAAAGTAGGAGTGCTTCTAAAGTCCACTTCTTCCCCATACTACAAGTGAAAGGGAAAATGTAAAGACTACCATTAAAGCAGCCCAAGCGAGACTTACTATATCCATGTGAATTATGTCCCTTATCTCTATGATAGAATTATTCCATTATTGCTCACTAATAATAGTAGAATTTATGGTCCAGAGTCAAAAAAGGATTCTGGCGGAACACTATTGATGAACGAAAAAAAATCCATTTCAAAAATTCCTATTTGATTTCTAATCGGGAAAGAATAAACACAAGTAAAATACACAATGACATTACAAAGGAATGTTAGTAATGGAATCTATTAATAAAATACGAGGGCCCTTTCCTTTTTTTTTTCGTGCCCTTGAAAGTAAAAATAGATCCTAGATCAATTGCTATATCATAGATCAATTGCTTTGCTATTCCCCAAACAGAATAAAACAGTACAACAGAATAAGAGATTTCAATTCGTTTGTTGATGAGGCGGCACCCGGATTTGAACTGGGGAAAAAGGATTTGCAGTCCCCCGCCTTACCACTCGGCCATGCCGCCAAAACGATACACAATAGGAGAAAAAATTCCCCCCCTTTTTTTTTAGTTTATTGTACTTGCATATTGCATCCCTTTTTTAATCCTTTTTATAAATTTATAAAAATTAGAAAAGAAACCTTTTATTCCCCTTTTGATTGTATTTGATCTACGCCTTCGATTGATTGTATAGTATCTCAAAACACACAATGCCGAAAAACTTCCACGGACTTTTCTATTGAAAAATCAAATGTAGATTTTCACTCAAAAAAGTGAAAATTTATGACAAAAAGGAACCATTAACTATTCCTTGACTGACAATTCGTGAATGATTCTTGGATTTGAATCTAAAATTTGGTTTGCCAAATGACATAAGAAAATACAAATTGATACATACCTAATTGATTGATTCTTTTGAATCAAAAATCCTTCTCAATCTCAATTTCCATTATAACAAAAATTATAAGTATATGTAAACCCCAGAACGGAAATTGTTATACAGATACCAAATTGGCTATTTAGAGTATGTTGCCTATAAATAAAAAATAAAGGGAATTCGTTGGAAGAAAAAAAGGCCCGGCTGGGTATTGACCGGGCCAGGCCCAAAAGGCACTTCGAACAAAATAAAAGCAAGAAGGTCTTCTTTATTTATCTTTCTATTTGGATCTTTCGAGCATCTAAATGGAATTTCTAATTCTATAATAACGATAAAGAATGTGAAAGAAAAACTTTCTTTAATCCTTACTTGATGTGTACTGTAACATAGTAATTATCTTTTTCGATTGGGAGAGATGGCTGAGTGGACGAAAGCGGCGGATTGCTAATCCGTTGTACGAGTTATTCGTACCGAGGGTTCGAATCCCTCTCTTTCCGTTTCCGTTGATGACTTTTTCTTTTTTTCTTTAAAATTTTGCAAACCCTTTATTTATTTTTTTCCTAGTTAAATGTGTGGAATAGCTAAAATAAAATCTTAAGAAAATTGTAAAATCAAGCAAGAAAAACAAAATTTTTATTTTATTCTTCACGTCCAGGATTACGTCCTGGATCATTGGATAGGAATCCAAAGATGAAGAGAGAAACAAAGAATATTACTACTGTGTAAACGAAAAGTTTGAGAGTAAGCATTATACAACCTCCAAGATCATTTTTTGAAAAAGAAAAACGAGAAAAGATAATAGATCCTCCATTTTTATATCACATATCCTATTTTGACACCAAGAAATGAATTCTAGAAATAGAAAAAAATGTTCAGAAATTCAAATGAAGTTGAAATTTGTAATAAGAGTCTTTGATTACCACAAATAACTTTCATACCCACAATTAGATATTGCAAGGGACCCTAATCTAATAGGGTACTTCGCCGGAAAAAGGATTAAAATTGGGAAATGGGACGAGCCCGATTTATCGCGGCTATTCAAAATTTCAATGTTTGAATTGAAGGTTCATACTGTCAGACTTATTTGATCTTATCATCATCAATTGTTATAATTTTTCTCGAATAAATAATGATAATGAATTTTCTAGGATAGTGTTAAAGATCTTATCGAAAACTTACAGCAGCTTGCCAAACAAAGGCTAAAAGAAAAAAGAACAGAGGTATGACTGGCATAACATCTACGATTGGATTCAAAAAAGCATAGGCTTCGGGCAATTTGGCGAAGAAAAGACTACTCGGATAAAGGGCAGAATTAAGACAGATCAAACTAAAGATATTAAGCATAACAGACATTTTTTTCGTCGAGATAATTGCATTTTGATTGAGTTATTGATATAAGGAAAAATGAAGAAACTAGGGTAGACAAAAAAATCCTTCTTTTTCCGCTCAATCAAAAATCCTCCAATTCTCAAAGGAGAATAGAAGAAATCATACTTTCATACAATATCTTAATTGAATTATATGTAATGATCAATAAATCCAGTTGAATTATAGATATACACATCCCAAAATCCTAACACGAATCTATAATAGATTCTATAAAGAATAAAGATTTTCTCTAGATATTTGGACTGGAATTGACGAACACTTAATACCAATATTATTCTTTATTATTATTAGTGTGCAATAAAAAAAGGAAATGGGGCGTAGCCAAGCGGTAAGGCAACGGGTTTTGGTCCCGCTATTCGGAGGTTCGAATCCTTCCGTCCCAGAGCATATCCATTGTATCCTAATACTTCTTTTTTGTTCAATTTTTGTTCAACAAGGTTCTGTTTCAAGGTCTAATATTGGAATAGAATATTATTCCTCTTTTATTTTATCTGATTTTTTCACAAACTGAACTAAATCGAGTTCAAAATCCTTTTGTGACCCAGATAAAGATAAGATGGGGCATAGATCATAGTTGCATAAAGATTACTTAACCTCAGGTTAAACAAAATATGAAAAGAAAATACATATAAAACGAGGAAGTTCTTAGCCTATAGGTATGTATTGTTATCCTATTTCAGTGACAATAGTCTTTTTATTTTTGTGAAAAAGAAATTGCATCCCTAAAATATTAAAATTGAAATATTTAACAATGATATTTCTTTTTTTGTTCAATTTAGCTTATTTACTTTACATCATTGACAATTCCATTCGAAAAAAAAAAAAGCCAAGATTTCTCTTTGTTAGGATGATGATAATCAAATAAAAAAATGGAGTCTTTACTATAAAACTTTACTCAAATAATGATGTAGAAGTAGGAAACTTTTTCAAATATCAAGTATCAAGATTTATAATTTGTAATCATTCCTTATAGGTTCCATCTTTGGAAAGTTGAAAATGGGTCAGTCTATCTTATTGAGTCACTTGAAGAAGCAGAGTCAAATAGAATTTCCTTATTCGTGTGATGCTAGTTATGTAAATTATTTCTTTTCTATATTTCTATTAGTTATGTTATTTCTATATTTTGATTTGATTTCTGTATATTTCTGTTAGATATTAGATATTTTTTTTGCGAGATATATTGATAGAAAAATGTTCATAAAAATAAAAAAGAATGTTCCATTCATACAAAAAAAGCCGAGGTCTTGCTAATTTTTCTGAAGAAAAATATTTATTATCTATGTAGAAAATAAGAAATATAAATGACTCTGTCTCTGTACTGATTGAACCAATGACTATTCATGATTCCATAATTGAATCAATTCCACACTGGTTCCAAATTCGAGGAATGTTATGGTAAAACTTCGTTTAAAACGATGTGGTAGAAAGCAACGTGCGACTTGAAGGACACGATCCCGTGTGGATTCTTATCCACCATTTTATATTAGGAATGAAGGTGCTCTTGACTCGACGTCATTTGTTCTATTCTACTATAACTCTTCTTTTTTTTATTGGGTTGTAATGTAAATAGTTCATGATGGAGCTCGAGTAGAAAGTATTGATTAATTTCTCAGGGGCAACGATCTAGGGTTAATGCCAATTAATAAATTGGAACAACTTCGTAAGTATATCTTCTATAATAGAAATCAAAAGGATCCGATTCGAGGAAATTTGAAAAAACAAATTGTTGGAACGGCTAAACCTTTTTCAATCCACAGTGTATCACGCACGAATCAACCGTTGGTATGATTCTTTGATAGAAAGAAATCACAAAAGGGGTATGTTGCTACCATTTTGAAAGGATTAAGAAGCACCGAAGTAATGTCTAAACCCAATGATTTAAAACAAAGATAAAGGATCCCAGAACAAGGAAACACCACTTTAATTGTCTCACGGATCCGAATAAAGAATCCAAATATATTTTAAACGAGACAAAAAGGGTGGGTTAAAGACCACTCAATAAAAAAAATATATTCAAAATTAAAGAAAAATTTTTAAAATTTTTGAATTATTGAACTTGAGTTATGAGTACAAATGATTTTTTTTCAGGAAGGAAGCGAAATAAAAAAGACTATGAGTTTAATTATAGAATAATTTATTTTATATTTTATGGATTCCTTTCCTATTTATTCTAATTTTATCCATAGACAAAACTTCGAATCATTTTTTCTCGAGCCGTACGAGGAGAAAACTTCCTATACGGTTCTAGGGGGGGGTTTCATCTACATCTATCCCGATGAGCCGTCTATCGAATCGTTGCAATTGATGTTCGATCCCGAAGAGAAGGAAGAGATCTTCGGAAAGTAGGTTTTTATGATCCGATCAAGAATCAAACTTATTTAAACGTTCCCGCAATTCTCTATTTCCTTGAAAAAGGCGCTCAGCCTACAGGAACTGTTCAGGATATTTTAAAAAAGGCAGAGGTTTTTAAGGAACTTTGCTCTAATCAAAACAAATTCAATTAAATTAAGGAAATAAAAACTAAGGGTAGGATAGTGATTTCTATATAATTTTGGATATCTTTTCTATACTTTGTTTTTTTATTTCCTTCTTTTCTTGCTCTATATCGTATTTATTTATCATATCATGGATAATAATAATATGAAAACCTTATTTGAT